CGGATAATAATGATCCACAAAGAAGAGCCGCATAGCTCAATATCATCATACTTACGTGCATTATTAACCACTCCGATTGTAGAGCAGGTACTAATATTGCGGGTTTACGTATTTCAGTTAAAAGACCCGAAGTAGCAAAGCCTTGGGTAAAAATAGTACTTGAGGCAGTTATTGTGGTTAAATAATTTTTTCTTATTTTGAAATAAGGGACTATATGAATAAGGGAGAAACTCCATGAAAGAAAGATTAATGATTCATATAAATCACTTAGTGGGAAATGGCCCGAATAAATCCAACGAGTGATTAATAATCCTGTTAGACATAAAAAAGTAACTATCATCCCCTTTTCTGACGAATCATATGGTTTTATGATTTCATTGCCCAATAAGGTTATCAAATTAATTGTAATTACAATTGAAACAATCGAAAAGGAAATATGAGTGAATATATGCTCTAAAGTTGAAAATATCATAAAAATGAAAAAAGGGAGGGAATCCCCTAAATTAATATTAATTAAGAATTATAAATCGGGAATTGAATTTATTTTTATTATAGGATCTATTGGGTCTGTTTTAGAAGATGGTATGCCGCCACTCGGACTCGAACCGAGATGCTCTAGCACTGCTTCCTAAGAGCAGCGTGTCTACCGATTTCACCATAGCGGCTTGCTCGAACTAATAATAGCCTATTTATATTCAATCGTCGAGATTGAACAAGTCAATTCAATCAAAGAAGTTTTTTAGTAAAGATTCAAATTGATAAAAAAAAAATGAGTTCAAAAGTCAATTTGAAGGTTCATTAGTTTCATTTCTTTTTAGGGTGTCCGGTTTATTTCTCTTTTATCTTAGGGCTTTGACGTAGTTTATCCTATTCTAAAATCCAACTTTTGGAAGTAGATAATTCTCTCGATAAAAGAAAAAAACTGTTTTCATTTTTTTACTTTTATTGATACTTCATTATTTCTCGTTTATCTGATTTCATAAATAAAAAAAAAATAAATTTTCTCAATGAATCCAAAATAACCATATTTTGGATTACTCCAAATTGACACATTAGTTGTACATAATATCTCAACAATGAAGTTCTTTTATTGATTGGGCTCAAAATTGGAGATATATGGTAAATACATTCCATATAGTAATTACTAAAAATTATAAATTAATCAGAAAGTTATCCAAAATTTTTTAACATGGAATCCATTAGTTTCAACAATCCATTTATTTGAACTAAAAATATTATATCTGCCCTTCTCGAGAAAGATAAAAATTTTTCTTTTTTGTAAAGGTCGATGGGGAAAATAAGACTCCCCACCACAAAAATCTTAGTGAAAATCTACTACAAAGAAATAAAAAATCTTTTATTTTTTTCTTTATTCTGCTTTTTTTTAGAATTCAGCAAACAGAAGAATTCTTTTTTTTAGACATCTTATAAGATGGAAACCTGGTCTATTTCATATTGATTAGAATAGGGACTGCCAATTGTGAATTTTATATTAACAAATTATTGAGCCAATTTTTGAGTCAAATCCATTCCGATTATTCCAATAGTTTAGGACTTATTTGTTTGTCGTACAAAAAAACTTTTTGAATTCCCGGTAGAAAGAGATTTCCCTAATGACAAAGCTTTTAACGCCGCCCAATATCCTTTCCTTTTCCAAATATTTTTACGAATACGCTTTTTTGATATAGAAGTACGTTTTTTTGGAACTGCCATTTTAAAATCATTGTTATAGTTGGATGTGAAAGACATCTATTGTTCAAAACAAATTATTATTTATTTTTCATTATCTATTTTTTCTAGAAATAATATTCTCTTCATAAAAAAGAAATATAGATATGTGAAAGATCCGTGAAAATGGGATCAAAAATTACTCGAAATAACAAAATTTTGATTCCATACAATATTCTAAAACCAAAAATTTTTGGTTTGGAACTCTTAGTTCTCGTTCTTTATCTCTCAAATTTATATCTTTAGAATCTGCAGAATCTGCTAGGTCATAGAAATCAAACTTAATGATTTAATAAAATAAAGAAAGAACCTAAAAGACCTTGATTTTCGTCATTCTATACTTTATTTACATTTAATAAAATCCCTCAAAGGATTGTAAACTTTTGCCTAATCTAATAAAAAACTTGAGTCTTTTTTTAGTCAAACTCGAGAAAGGAATACACCTAAATTCAATTTTAAAATTCGAATGAGATTACTAATAAATCTGTTAAAGGATACGTGGTTTGATAAAAAAATATCTCAGTCGTTTTTTAGCCTTTCTCAATAAAAAAAGTTCATTTTAGATCTATAATATTCTAACGTTTACTAAGAAATCGTTTTGATTGAAATGGAAAACAATCAATCCCATAATGAATTAGTTAATGAGTTGAAAGAAACTAACTAAAATCAAGAGTTTTTATTTCATTAGACCTATGACCTTAGTTAATCCTATAATTCATATCAGCATCAAGTACTCTTTTTAGTGTAATTTTTTATCCTTGCTCTGCTCTAT